CTTTTCGTATGCCGGCGTTGAATGAGATATGCCTATTAGCCTACTGCCTGCTAAAACTGAAGGACTGAAAGAGCTATTGACTATTTACAAAATAGTTCGGTAGCACAGGAAAGTGGACAGTGCTTTTAAGGTAACAAAGGTCGTAGGGCATCAGCAACTGAAGCGCATCTCTAATCTCTCTCTTTTTAGGCTAGGCTTCCTCTTCCCCTCTATATATAGGCAGGGGAGGAAAAAACTCGGTCGAATACGGCGTTAACCCAAGCTGGTGACTTCCTTCTTTCATTGCATTTGAAGAACTGAGTTAGCTCCTTTTTTAGTGACAGCGGGTATCGCGCATCAGATCCGAAGTAGCCGCAATAGCCGCAGTTGCCGCAGTACCTTCTCTCTAATGCTGCTTGCATTTCACCTATACCTTTTCATTTCGTCAACAAAGCTTTCCTTTACTAGCTTGAGTGGCGAGCCAGCCTTTTTTAGTCATTAGAGTGTTCACTTCTTTTTCGCCAGGTTTCATTCGATTTGTCGTGGAGCTACCTTATGGATAGATCCTAGGGCGCTTTAGTTACTGGCGAACGCTTCTCGTGAGCCGAAGAAAAAAAGGATAAAGCCGAGCGTTAGTTAAGTAAAATCAGACGAAGACCTCCGAACTGAGCGTTCTTGTTCTCCTGATGAGTAGACCGGATTCTCCTTATTTCCTTTTGGTTATTTGCAGGGCATTCTAGTCATACTAGTCCGCCCATTGATAGAAAGGAGGACTGACTCTATTCTTGTCAAGATCGTCTTTGACTCGTCTACTTCCGCGATACGCATCAGAATTCAATGCAACATCGTATGATGAATCAACAACTTGAAGTTTCTTTGTAGGCAGTTACAGCTTGAGAGTTACTTTGCTTGCTTCCTTTCTACGATTCTGAAGACTGCTATGATGCTCGTCCCGTCCTTAGGCTTCTTTGTACCCCGCCTATCATTCTATCCATTTCCCCTGCAAGGGAGATCTGTTTACGGTACTGATTCCTTTCTTCGGAGAGTAACCGCTTGCTCTGTACTCATTCTTGACTTCCCAATGAAAAGCTATCTGCTTAGTTCACCTCACGAGGAGACCTGACCTTGCTTAGGAGTAAGTTCATGGGCTTCGAAGTACTAATGCTGATACGAACAGTTGAGAGGTCTTCCCTTTCTTTCCGGTCTTTTCGTTCAATCAACTACGGGGATAGCGACATAAAATGATTGAAATCCCGTATTCCCGCAAGAAGCTTAATGGATTGATTTCCTGTATTATACCGCTATCGGAGTTCCTCTTCTTGATCGACTTCCCACACCACCTCTATCATCCATACGAGAAAGTTTACACTCGCTCGACCGGCTAGCGCACTACGGCTTTTCAGCCTACGTTTGCTTGGAGAGGAAGCACTACGTACAGAGTTTGTAACAGCAACAGGGACAAGCCCACCGGGTTGAGAACCACCATACTACCTAGATAACCTAAACCTTTGTACACGAATGAATGCACACTCACTACTCCCTATAGTGATCTATCCAGATATATACGAGATCTCCTACCTATCAGTCACCGAGTGAGGTATAGACAGATTCTATTATTCTCTCCATAGAGGAAATCGGGAATCTTTTCTGAGGTTATTTATATAGCTCGATTGTATGTAAGCCTTTCTTGGCTGTTTATCTGAGTAAGAAGACGCTCTGTTTTTTCTTTCTTTTTGTTTTCTGTCTTTCTTTCTAATGATCGCCTATTAGTATTTCGTGATCCCGGGAGCCTTTTCTTTGTTCCGTCGTAAGACGGTTCGGTTCCTGCTCCCTTTTCTTGTCTTGATGAGGCAGAAGTACTAGGGGTGGCAAGCTTTAGAGAGTAGGGGCGAGCCATGAGCTTACTTCAAGCTACAAGACCCAAACAATTCAGTCAGTGGGAAAGTCAGCATGCGACGAAGATGTATAATAGGAATGATGGAACCGAGCAGAGAGAACCCGTGGCGGGCAGGAGGATACGCTATCGAAAGAACGCCTACCTAAGAATCGAACTAGAATGAAGAAGTAAGTAAAGAAGATAGGAGCTGGTGGTGCATTTCCCGCGGAAGCAATTGTAGCAGCTCCGGCACCCATCCAAAGTGAACGGAGCAACTAAGTCAAACAAAGGCCCTCGGAAGAGCCTGAAGTAGAGAAACCTCAAAAGTAAGTTAAGGAAGCCGAGAGTTGAACAGAAGATAGAGTTTCAGTTCCAGTGAAAGCCCCTGTAAGCTTCTCATTAATATCTGCCGTAACCCTCCTATCAACAGCATCAAGAACCATATCAAAGCTATGGGGGTTCGGATGAGAGAAAAAGCCCTTGGAAGTAGTTCACCAAAGTCTGTTCTATATCATCCACTTTAGTGCACCAGTTCCCATTTGTATCTTCAATCCCTTTCATTCTATTCTTCTAGGGAAGCCCGAGCATGGAAAAAGGAAGTATTTCGGTCACCTTCTTTAAGCCAAGTAGCTCTAGATCTGATGCCCCATAGAGCCTCCTCCCTATCTCGCAATTCTTCAATAGCCCAACACAATACCCTATCTTTAGCAACAGAGTCAACGGAAGGGGGCCTAAGCTAGTCTTAGAGACCAAGCCGGGACTCCACTCGCACTTCGGAGCACCTTACTAGGTCTGGATAGGACTATAGCTGACGCCAACCATATGGAGCTACAAACACTAGGCGGACCCGCCCAGACTGAGGCGCAGACCTATGCTTTTTCCCATCACGCGCACTGACCGCGCCGATAGATACTAAAGACTGAACCTGGGCCAGGGACCCATATAGGACAGGAACAAAGCAAAGATAAAGCCAGGAGCAGTTATCTTGATTCTTCAGTTGACCCCGTGCCAGCAGAAGCACCACTAATTTACTTCGTTGACCCTAGAATCAATTTCGATTTCTGCTATTGATTCCTTTGCCTATGCATTACTTCTAGGAAGACTTCCAAATACATAAAGAAAGCACCAGCGCCCAACAGAGCTCCATAGAGTGCATCCTATAGTCAACAGACCGCCCAGACACTCCGACCCGATTCGGCCGCCGGTCAGTCAATCAATCATGTAGAAAACGCAATACCCCGGAAATAACTACGGGCACATGAAATTCGATTATAAAACCCCATTATGTGGTATCAAGACATACATACCCGACGACGTATTCTTTGATCTCTCCGTCACGCGATCACATCTTCCCCGATGAGCAAGCATTACCAAACAGTTCGGATGGGGTCTCCCTTTGCATCCTATCACTCCTTGCTTGCCAGTCGTGAAATGAAAGTTTCTTAGATCCCACTGGAAGGTGAAATAAGGAATTCCGATGAGAGTGCAAACAACAGATTAGAGCGCTTTGGGAAGCTGCCTCTTAGAGAGAGACCCTTCTATATATAACTATTAAAATCTAGTCATTCTCTCAACAAAACAGGATCCTGTTTTTACTTCTCTTTTGGCGCACACCAACTCTTTCTCTTAAGTGAACTAAGAACCTCTTTTTCTTTTTTCGGTTGTTGAAGGAGATCGGCTGCAACTGGTACCAGAGCAACCTCTTCACCAACAACCTATTCTGGTTAACAATCAGTTATGTACTCAGATAGGTGGCTACTCTTAGTGCGCAGGTTTTTATCCGGTAAACCAACGGATTTGGTAATAGAATCGGTTGTGCAATAAGATGTCCCCTTCTACTTACTATAAGTAAGATGCCTTAGACGGGACCAGTCTCCAGGGAAGGTTTTGATTCCTCCCTTATCGAACTAAGAGTCACCGGCCCAGGGTTTCATCTTTTCATCGTTACCCAGGAATGAATGCCCGATCCCGATAACCGGGGGGTGTCCTCACCTTAAGAAGGAATTAAAGACGTGGTAGCTTAGCATACTATATAAAACATACCATTTTCCGTATGAAACAGACTCTTTTAAAAAGAGAGTCTGGTAAGATAGTATGCTACCAGGATAGGCAAACCCGGGGACCATTCCTGACTAAAGGAAGGAATGAAAGGCAGGCCAAACTCACTTCAAGAGCTAAGAGCACACTTAAGAGATCACGCTTATTCAAATCCAAAAACGAACTCCCGTGGGGCGAACCAAGAGCGGAACAGCAATAGGAAACCTTAAGAGCTCTAGTCCCTGGTCCGCCCCCTTATTCCTGTAGTGAAGTCTCCATTGCCTGTTGATACTGGTGGCTGCTTACCAGCGAGCAAATCAAATATGGGCCACTTACCTTCTCGGCGGACTTATTGGAATGATATTTACTATTTTACTAGGTTTACTAGGGGAACGGATTTTTCCTTCCTAGCTGCTATGGAAGTGGGAAAAAGGGTGCAAGGGCATACCCCAGAGAGAAACTTCCTGAAATGGGCATGCTCCACCAAAAACCATTTATGGGCAGCTTAGGAACCAGCCTTTGACTTCTTATTCTTCATCAGAATCTTCTTTCTCTTCGTAAAAACCCCTGCCTTTGGTTGTTGCGCCCAAAAGATATGGCTCAGCTTCTTATGATCCCCCTTCCATAGTGACTTCGCCCTTGCCTGGATGTCTTGGATCGTTTTTGCTTTCTCTCTTGCGATCAAAGCTTTAGCTTCATTTGTAGTGTGCTGGTCGTAGTAACTCGACGGGCCAAACAAGGGAGAGGGCAGGTGGGTAAGGAAAGGTGTACCAATTGGACAACAGGGCAACCCAACCTTGGAGCGCTAACCCTTTTGCTTAAAGGCCTTAGCCCAGGCACTCGGTGGTTAGCTTACGATTCATAGATCCATGCTCGGCTAAAGAGGGAAACACAGAATGTCATATCCATCCGAAAAAGAGAGGAGCAGCTAAAGAAGGTACTAACGTCTCACTCCAAACAACCAAGCGTTGCAAGGCTACTACTTCCGATACGAAAGAGAGCCTTCAACGTCTACCCTACTCTACTCCTCAACTCGTGCCATCCACGATGACTTCAAAATCTTAAAAGCCAGGGAGAAGGGCCGGTACAGCTTTTCAGCGCTAAAGGACTGACCCCACAATCACTCTTTCGTCGTAGCGTGACCAGGAACTGATGCAGGGGATCAACAAAGCTTATATCTTATATAATCGACTGGATCTGTATGTAACCCATGCCGGGGACGCTTCCCTAGTTGAGCAGTGGTAAGCAAGGGAAGGGGCGAAGCCGGACAGAAAGCTCTTGAGAGCGAAGATAAAACGACGCGACTAACTAATGGAGAATGGAGAACTATGCTTATACTTATAGGTCTTGAGATGAGAAGTTTTATCATAACTCTCTCTAAAGCACTAACTTCTTAGGTCGATAGAGCGAGAAGCGACCCTTAGGGGGAGAGAGGAACGAACTGAACTACTCGCTATGGTTTTGGAGGAACTGAACTCGCCTTAGATCTTGATTTCTCTTAGGTCGATAGAGCGAAACGACCCTTAGGGGGAGAGAGAACGCACTTAGTTCTGGAGAGCTTACAGACTTAGGCCGAGCTCGCAGCTCCAACTCTAACAAGGTAAGGAGCAAACTATATTGCAGGAAATGAATCACTACTCACAATAGGAAATGCGCAAAAGCAGTCTAAAAAGATAGAGTATGCGCGCACTCTCTAAACCATAAAGAAAGAGAGAGAGTAAGCTCCTGCATTTAGCCTCATTCATATAGGCCTCCCTAAAGGTCGGGTTTAAGCCAGGTGTTTTCCCTCCCTCCGAAGCGAAGCGAGCGACTCAGATGAGAGAAACTAGGCTTACTCTAACAATCAAAGAGAGGGTGCGGACGGACTATCTAAAGGAAATGAGCTAACTATCTTCAGGTAATTAGCTTCCAAAGCAGCATGAAGCCGGAGCTGGACCGGCAGAAGGTGAAGCCGGAATAAGGTGGTGAAGCCAGAACTTGAGCCGGCAAGAGAGGAAGGAAAGCGGCGAAGCTTTAGGTCTTTGAGGGTAGAATAGAGTTGGGCTAAGTTCGTCCGGGCGCAAATCGTTATGGTAACCGTCTGGAACTACATCCCAAAGATCCTGTTTTGACTGGGTAGGCTAATGGGGGTCGAATGCGTATTCGTTGGGAAACTGCAGCGAGGCCTCACTTTGCTATTCTCAATCATATAGAATCAGAGGTGGCTCAGTCCGGGTGGAGCGCAGTAGTCTCTTCGATGTGATACGATCAATACGCTTGGTCTTCTCAGAAGTCTTTTGTTGTGAGAACAGTCCGCCAAGGGCTTCGATGCTGGATCAGAGTGCAATTGATTCGGATCCGGTTTCCTTCGAGCCACACCTCCCAACGGTTAATGATTGCCATGGACGGGTAAACTCGGGCCAAAGCTTGAGTGGGGTGGGCTTGGATACACCGGATACACGACCGACACTGAGCGCTACCGCAGCGAGTGAAGTATGTGTTGTGGTGCGCGATCATACAAATGTGAGTCAAGTTCGGAATAGGTTTTTAATCCAAGAGTTAATGAAGGAAGCACGTCGGGTGACTTCAGCGCGGAAGGGAATGGTTCGCCAATAGGATTGATTTCCTTGAAGGGGTCGGCTTTGGACCGAACTTTCCATTAACGACTATAGCTACACGCTTGACCTGCCCGCAGCGTGAAAAGCGCTTGCGCTAGACTGACAAAAATGAAATATATATATATAATAAATTGAAATAAAAAGGAAGAGTTATATTAGAATGGATGCCCCGATCCTACCTAATATGTATAATGAAATCCATTGGATTCCCTACTTCATGCATTTGATCTCCTGTCTCAATTAAGAGGGGTCATGGAAAGGCTCAATATAGCGATCGATTCCTTTTTCATCAACCGCTGCAGCTGCACGAGGTCACATAAACCTACCTTTATAGCTTTCCACAAATGACCCACTTGACGACGTCTAGGGCAAACACAACATTAAGGCTAGCTAAGGATTGGACACCTCTGCTTAGGCGGGGACACAGGAATTAGGCGGATACTGAGGAATCGAAGCTGCAGTCTCAGCAGGTTTAACGAAGTCCAATGAGTTGACCAATGACTCTATCCCGCTTTGTCTCCCTAGCTTGACGGTATTGAGGCTTTTGGTGCCTTCGGTGATGAGGATCTTTTTTAAGCATATATGAGTTATGGCGTTCACACGTAGTCTCCGAGCACCACCTAATTTGTTCAGTGATTTTAAGCAGCTCTCCCCTAGCCGTAAGGGTAAGGGCGCGAGGTTTTTATTCTTTCCGCTTATAAATAGTATTATTAAGTTTCGGGACATTGGACTTTTAATAGGACTACTATACCACTAGGGGGCGAAACCGAACTAGCAGGACTAGCGGAACTAGGAGCAGGACTATAAGCATTAGCAGCATTGGCGTGTGTAAGAGCAAGGGCGGTAGGTGAGCACGGAAGCTTCTCGTCAAATTCAAATAAAGGACAGGTTTTTCGACTAGCTGGCTGTTTTCGGCATGAGTGTGTGGGAAGCAAGGAAGAGTTAGGGTTCTGACGATGACAATAACAACGAAACGTCACTTCGTCACTTTGAGTTAAGGAAGAGCGCAGCGGATGTGAGGCTTCGCCGACTGCCCCCCAACTCTCTCTCATATCGACCCTTCGGCGCCACCTTGCTCGAATCTATCGTCAACATCCGTCTTCAGACAAAACACTAGCGTATTTTACACGAGTAGCCCTTGGCATATATGTTGAAAGGTCATAATCATAGATAGCTGGTAAATGGAAAGAGCTTCTAAGCCCAAGACGACGAAATGGCACGAATTACTCACCCGAACGTTCAAAACCGGATGGAAAAACCACTCACTCTTTTCAACCATGCCAGCATCCGAATCAATCTTGTAATAGACAGGCTCACCGCCAAGCATTGGGCACGTCATTAGTCTTTCGTCGGACCTATCCTTATTGGTTGGGATCTAACGAACTAAATTGCATATATAAAGAAGAGCTTCAATGGAGTTACGATCGGGAACCATACAGTTCGAGAATGAATCTAGTTCCAGTAGTGACACACCACGTATCAAGATGAGAACCTAATCACGTATCTTACCCAGGCACCCCTTTCAAGTTTCAGACTTGCGACATTTGCAGTCAAAACTTTATAGCCTTGACATGCGCCCGTTGCGGTCTAAACCCAGGGTACAAAGGTTTTTGAACCTTTGGCGGAGACGTGCCCCCTTCTTCAGTAGACGCCTTTGTCTATTGCAGCTCACCAACCCAGGTGCCCCTTCTCCTTAGTAGACGCCTATTGTCTGCTACAGCCCACTAATACGAGTACCACTCCTCCCTCAGTAGGCCGCCTTACCTACTGCGCCTTCACAGGTCCAAGTACCTCGAACAACACGGACATCCTTATGTCTAAGCCGAACAAGTAATCACATCAAACAAAGCATTGTTGAGTCACCATCCAAAGCATCATATCATGTCATTCCATTGCATCTCGTACATGGTCCCTACTATTCTTTATATTATATGACCAACTCGGGCTCTTTCATATCTTTATTCATCCATGTAGGAACAGGGATCTATCTAACTTACGGAAGTCACAGAAAGAAGGGGTAGGCCCAGGAGAGTCAGAACTCAGAGGACTGCTACACGTAGCCCTATTCGAACTCGAGCAAGGTCAGCTTCAGTATCTGTTATGGAAGGCACTTCAACAGGAGAGAATGTTGTTCAGCAGATGATTGGGGATATGGAACAAATGCGCCAACAGATGGACGAGATGAGAAAGGCCGTAGCCACTCTGACAACCAACAGGAATCTGGAAAAGAACCCTACTGTCCAGCAACAACCGACAGTTCGGCAACAGCCTGCAGTACTGCTACCGCAGCAACAGTTGCCCACCGGGGGCGATAATACACAAGCAACTTTTTGCATCGGCACTCCGAGGCAAAACCCACTTTATGTCCCAATTCCGGAGGTCCCGGAAGGTAGGCATGAGTGAGAAGGGGCAGCACGTGCGCCTGTAGCTTGTTGGTATGCCCCGGCTTGTGCGTGCCCCTGGTATGCGGTATGCTTGGTAGTTGGCCAGGGTAGGCATGCATGGGAGTCTAAGGAAAAGCAGCACGAGCACCCAGCCAGAAACCTGGTCATGAGTGCCCCCATCCATATAGATATCCAGGCCTGCCTGGTATTAGGTGGGGTGTAAGAAGGCATGTCGTGCCTATGCCTGGGGGAAGGCCAGTAAAATAAAGAATATTGTACGTACTTCCCTGGCAGCACTGCGTCAGTGAGAGACTATGAAATTGGTCCAGCTGATAAATGGCGTATGACGGTCCATCGTCTTAACGGACCTACCTAAAAGAGGTGGGTTGCGTGTCATTCCTCAATTGGCACTGTCCGGGTCCCGGACAGTAGGGGCCAGTCTACCACTCCAGGCTCAAGTGGGAGTGCCTGGTCATACCTGATGCCGGCAGGTCAGATCTTGCAATTAAGGCCGGCCTACGCTCTGTCAGATAGAGACAAAGTACTGATTTGATGCTGCCATCCAGTGAAACAGTCCTCGAACGAAGCAGATGTATGACGGTCGCGTATCACGACCTTAAATACCAACGTGTCCTTCAAGACATGAAACTGAAGCTAAACCAGTGTTTGGAAAGTCACTATCGATTCCCCGGGCGAAGGGGCCGCTGCGCTGGTTGGAACCTTCAGATAAAGTGGCAAATAAAGGACCCTTTGCTCTCCAGGTGGGGTTCCCGTGGTTAATTAGAGTCCGCCTTATACTGGGGGCTGGCCTCACAGTGGAGACAAGAGCATTAGCCTGCAGGGTCGTTTGGTGGGAATGACTGATTGGTGGTTTGTTTAGATTACAACTGGAGTAGACTGCATTCTCGGATACGAGTCTATCAAAAAAAATGAGGTGAAGCCCGTACGCGTACCCCTCGGCATCCATTGGTCCAGACTTGAGACTTGGGATTTCTCTCACTTTTTTGGACAGGTACGTTTTCCAGTAGCCAACTCGTGACTTATCCTCCTCCAACAGTAAAGCAGCACTAAGAAGGCTTGTGAACTGAACAAGGCTGAAGGCCTGTTGACGCGAGCAAAGAAAGAGTTTCACCCTCAAGGAAGGTGCTGAAAGGCAACTTCTGGCTTTTGAACGAATAGGCGTAGTTGATTTCAAGCCCATGAGACCCAGCTCTTTCATGGGAATAAGACCAGGGGTTCAAGAAGATAGCACACTCGACCGAACCTGAGGGAAATGAAAAGTAGAACGGGCCAAGGTTGGCTATTCAACTTTCAACCAGCTGAGAAAGAGAGCAAGTCCCCTGCCCGCAAGGCACGAAAGACATATGAACAGTGCAACAAGTTGCCGATTGGGGCGAATTCCAGGTGCTCTGTGAAGGTAGTAAAGGGTAAGTCTTTATCCAATTCTCATTTCCTTGAGTGCCGAGCTAATGCCCAATCCTCTTATACTTGGAGGAGTGTGATTAAAGGGCAGGATGTTCTGAAGCGTGGCCTTTTTTGGGTTATTTTCAATGGTAGAAGAGTTCAGTTTTGGATTGATGTGTGGATTGGTAACGCTCTTCTTAGTACAGCAGCTATGGGTCCCATTTCGACAGAGGAGATGGGGAAATTAGTTGTGGATTATGTTGATGAATATGGTCATTGGAACTGGGATGCTATTGGAGATTGACTTCCTACGAATCTTAAACTTCAGATTCTTCGAGTCTTTCCCCCCCTTGATTTAGAAGACAAACTTGTATGGCGTGAGTCTAGCACTGGTGGTTTTACTACGAGCTCAGCTTATAAGCTGTTAGAAGGGGATGATCCGAATGAGGTGGGGTACGACAGTCGCTGGAAGAAAATCTGGAAATTGCCCGGTCCTCAAAAAGTGAAAGTCTTTCTGTGGTTAGCTTGGCAGGACAGGTTATTGACGAATAAAGCAAGGCTGACCCGTAATCTTTCTCATGACAGTAGCTGTCCTTCTTGTGGGCATGATGTTGAGGATACTTTGCATGTGTTGAGGGATTGTGCAAGGGCAAAAACAGTTTGGTCAGTTCTGGTGGAGAACTCAGTTCAACAGCGCTTCTTCTCTCTTGATTTGGCAGATTGATTGGATTTACTCTAATATTTCTGGGCAGCTGAAGGGTAATAACACAGTCACTAACTGGCAACTTACTTTTAGTCAGGCTACTTGGGCTTTATGGCTTTGGAGGAATAAACTTCTATTCGATCAGCATTTCACTCTTCCTCATGACTTAGGAGCTCAAATTCGGGTTCGGGTTAAGTAAGTGGAGGATTCTATGGGTTTAGACCCTTTGAGGAAACCCAAGCAGCAGATCTTCATTCGTTGGATTCCCCCTCCTACGGGTTGGGTCAAGTTAAATACGGATAGGTGTTATAAGGGTAATCCAGGCCTAGCTAGTGGGGGAGGTTTGCTCAGAGATGAAGATGGTAAGTGGATTAAGGGGTTTGCTTACAATATTGGTATTTGCACTGTCACTATGGCTGAATTATGGGCAATTTACCATGGCCTTACTTTGGCATGGAATGAGGGGTATAGGCGGGTTATCGTTGAAACGGACTCAAGATCTGCGGCTTTGATCCTAAAGAAAGATGTGATTCTCATATGGGTGGCTCCGGCCATTGGACTGACCGTTGTTTCAGTCTAAGGCACAAAGTGCAGGATCCCCGTGACCAGGGTCTGCTAAAGTTCGAAGCAGAGCAAGCTAACAAGCCAAATGTGACTCAAAATCCTCTCCCTCCTCATTGGAATGGTAACAACAGTGTGGGACCTTCCAGTAACCAAATCTGTGGCAGGAACAGAGTGTTTGACCCGTCTCAGTTGATTACGCTTCCCGGAACATAGGTGCGCTTGCTATTTCAAGAAGATGATAGTTGTCTACAGATAAAGATGATCAGTTCAAGTGCCAAATACAAGTATTCTCAAGAGGCCCTAAATGCTGAAGCATTGGAATCACGGCCCACTGTTGCTAATGTCGCACCACAGATAGAGAAAGGATTACTCTTACCAGCTGCAGACCAAGATTTGACCCTTATTGCCTATCGTCTGGACGGCTCGCCTATCTACCATTCCGTTTTTACGCCAGCAGCTCTGGCGCCCTTGATCGAAAGGGGGGTTCTTCTACCAGCAGTGGAACGAGCATTCCCAGTTATCGCATACTATCCAGATGGATCGCCCATTCAGCAAGGAAGGGACGAAGAAGGGCATAATTGGTGGGACGTATGCGATTGTGACGATTGCTTTCAGAGTCAGCAAGAGGCGGAATATGGAATTGATCCCGAAAGAGAGTGCGAACCTAAGCCTAGAGAAAAGTGTCCAGAAAAGAAAGAGAGATCCAAGTCTAAGAAGAAGCAGTATACCTATCGGGAAATGAAGGAGCTTTACGACAAAGGAGATCCCTCAGTCGGCCTCCTTGGCGAACCAACGGGCAAGTTCGATTTCCTTGTATGGTACGGGAAGCCTTCAACACCAGTTACTCCTGCAGTCATGCCCAAGCCCTCGTGGTCTGACACTCCAGAGGATGAGGATCCGTTTTCGCTCCCTCTCTCCGGACCAGGTCCTCTCAGAAGAATTCTATCAGAAGAAAGCTCTATCGGGATCTTAAACTCGATGCCCGTTCCAAAGTCCCTTGAAAGCCCCTCAGAAGAGTCCTACGATCGGCAATTCCGTCAACTAACTTGAAATCAAGGATTTCACTGAACAGCATTTCAAGAAGCAAGAAATCGATGCCTGGAGAAGAGGAATGAACCCCTATCATCAGTCCAAAGGGTTTGATCCCTCTCAGCTCATTACTCCTAAAAAGGCTAGGGTCCGGTTTAAATTCGAGAAGAGCAGTCACTCAGGGGTCAACGTCATAGACTCTGTCCAGAAGAAGCCAGCAAAGCCGAAGAAGTTGTCAAAGAGAAAAGTGCTCCAGAACCCCAAAACCAGAATAGTCTACTACCATTGAAGAAAAGGTCTGCAATCATCAATCCTCAACCGCATCAGATCAACATGCCAGAAGAGCACCACCAGTTCCCAGTCTGGGCAGGGAAAGGACCTCCCAGCCGAAGGAACCGCCCGGCCCATTTCTCACAACGTCTCTCTGAAAGCTCTAATTCAGAGGCAAGACTCTTTTGAGAAGGAGACAGGACAGTCAAGTGTACGAAGAGCTACCAGCAGAGGTAAACATGATCTCCATAATCCAAGATGAGCCACTTGAAGAAGCCAAGACAGCACTATTGCATGGGGCAACCCAGAGGCAATTAGCTGCCGATCTCGAGCGACTAAGTGCACAGATGAAGCTAGCAATCAATGTCCACTCTCCCCCCTCATAGCCCATCCTGACGCTACGCATCAGCTGATCGTTCCGCCCAGCCTCCGCCCAGTTAAAGCGGAATCCAGGAAGTTCGATACACTTCCCGTGCCACCATCTCAGTTACTCCCGGGACTGATAGCCGTTGGTTTGATCACTCCGGTACCTCTCAAAGTAGCTTCCAGATCTCAGTCAAAGAACTACAATCCAGTGGCCCGATGTGACTACCATATGGGCAGCCCAGGACACAAAACTGTTGAGTGCTTCGAGGCACATAATCCAGAACCTGGTCGATAAGCGTCTGCTCTATTTCCGGACAAAAGTGCATCCGTCCCGCTAAAGGAACAGTTTTCCAAACTCAAGCTCGCAGTCAACAATCAGAGTCGTGACAGCAGTGGAATCCCTTACAGGAAAAGGAGGTTCGAACCATCACAGCGAATTACCCCGCCCAGGACCAGAGTCAGGTTGCAGTTAGAAGAGGAAGACTTGCGAGAGATCGATATGCTCTATAAGGGAATAAGGCCCAATCTCAGAAACAAAGACTGACTATGGGATTCCCTTCAGAAGGAAGCTGCTGAGCACTCTCTCCCCTGGCTCGTGACTGGGGATTTCAATGAGGTAGGATCTCAGTCTGAGAAGTATGGTGGTCAAGTTAATCATCTGAGATGCTATAAGTTTAATAGTGTTTTAAATGCCTGCAATCTTATTGATCTTGGCTTCAAAGGGCCTCGCTATACCTGGACTAATTGTCGCCATGGCCCCAACCTTATCAAAGAAAGATTGGATAGAACTCTTGCTAATACCCTCTGGAAATCCCTATTCCCTGAGGCAGTGGTTTCCCATCTCCCCAGAACCCGCTCTGACCACTGCCTTATGCTCATCGAGCTTGAAGGTCTCCCCTCCCCCCTTCCTTCCTTACTGGTGGAACTGTTAGACTCGCATCGGCTTATTCTGTTATCAAGATGAGTCATCCGCTTCACCGAGAGTGAGGCTTTCCCACGGTAATTGAAAGGTCAGCTGAATGCGTAAAGGAATGCGCACCCCTCAACCCCGTTTCATGCTGGAGGAAAGAAAGCCGATATAAAGAGCTCCATATTAGCGAATTGCCTCTGACTACTCCTCCCGGGCTGGTAGAACTATTTGATTCCCATTCACTTAGTCAACTTATTGGACAGACGGGTCAACCACTTCAAAGAGGAGAGTGAGGTTCGTCACAGTCATCGGAAAGTCAGCCAAAGACTTCAACAAATAGACCGTTCATCCTCCACTTAGCGCTTAGAAGGAGATAGAAAGTCAGTACACAGCTCATAGGGAAGGAAAGCACTGCGATGAATAGCCAAGCAAGGACTACACAGACAGAGCCAATGGTCGTGTACGCAAAGTAGAGATGTTGCCATCAACGCTTCCATACATAGGTCAGAGAATGAGATCAAAGCGTCACTGCTGCAATGTCCTTCTCGGTCTGCATCAGGATCCCTGGTTTGGTTGGTGGAAGAGTTGAACAGAGCCCACTTTTCTCAGCCGCTTCCTTCATATGCTAAAAATATGCTAAGTAGGTTGATGGACAGAAAGAGAGGTCGACTTTAATCATATGCCTGCTCGTTGCGGAACTCTTTCTGGATTTCGATCTGGAAGAGGACGACTACTAGGATTGATACTCTGAAGAAAGGGATGGTTGGGAGGGGGTCGAATTTGTAGGATGAAAGGCCTACGCGTTTTGGGATATTCGTGCGAATCCAATGTTGTTAGACGTGGCTCCAAGAGGGACACCGGAGATATGTATGATATAAATTCTTGTACTTTCCTTTTGTCCGGTCTGCCATTTATTGTTCGTTCATTCAAGGGGAAAGAAGTTTCGCTTGGCCAGAAAGAGAGGCCCAAAAGCCGTATTGCCCGCGCCTTTAGCCAGGAGAGGGTTTTGGAGAAAGATAGGTGAGCGGTAAGCTGCAAAGGAATTCTTTTTTCTATTGATTCTGGAGAAAAAAAGAAAATGTTTAATATTTAATATAAGGAGAGCCGGCTTCAAGCAAGGCTATAGTGCGTTCCCAAGCGCGCAAGGGTAGAGAGTTTGTCCAGAGAGGGTCAAAAGAAAAGGGGCAGAGCAAACAAAAACCGCCTTGAAGCGAACTTCCACCTCTAACCCTTAATTTGGCGCTAACTGAGCCGTAGCTGATGAGCTTACTGAGTCAAAGCTCTCACGAGATCTCGTTGGCATTCCCTGTCAAGTAAATGAAAGGCAAGTCACGGGGGATTAGACCGTGAAGGCTAAAACTTAAAAAAGCAGTCCTATATTGCATGTAGGAAGGGAGATAGGGGGTTCGGGGCATACTTCGATCAATGTTTTGGAACCATCCGAACGAATGTAATTTAACATGGCGACCTATGTGGAATGCCTCGTTAGGCAAATACAATGCAAGACCTGTCACATCAAGGTCAAGACGAAATCGACTCTTCATTTTCTTCTCTAACTACTGAAAGCAAACGGCGAACTAGTGGGTGGCAAGGATACTATTAGGGAAGGGCCGGAGGTTTTATTCCACAGCGGATATGGAATTCTATTGAAACTTTCAGTTTCACCTCGCGACTCGGGATACGTGCAAGGAGAGCCAGGGCAAGCGCAACCCTGACGTTACTAATGAGCTCCTTGTGGTGATCTATCTTACGTACGGCATTCATGTGTCATTTTTTCGCTTTTTCACTTCATATTTACCCGGTCTGTAACCATTTCTTCAAGAATTTCTTGACTCGAGTTCAGAGGCTATCTACTCCCCTCCTAGAAGAAAAAGCTTCTTATCACTACCTCCTTCCCCACCCGAACCTTTCCTCGAAGAACCCCTTCTTTTGAAGCAACCGAACCAACCACCTAACCGTCAGTCTGAGCTCTCTGGATCAGTCAGTCCTTAAGTAAGTCAGTAAATAGTCGTCCCAAAGTTGAAAGATTCGTCGCACCTACGTCGAAAAGGTGCAATTCGAGAGTCATTCAAAACGTTTAAAAGGTCTGGAAGCTCTTTCTGCTCAGTCTCCATTTTTGTATTGTCCCCAAGCAGCATCCCTTCAAGTCCCTGCTATCTCGATAAGGGAGGACGCTTCTCCTTCCCTAGAGATGGATGGGTTTGCGGGCATCGCTCAGTAGTTTAATCTAGTGAGGGAAACCCTTCATCAATAGAAAAAGAAAGCCTATTTAGTTAGTTTAGGGAAAGAAATTCCTTCTTCGAATAGTTAGCCAGCCAGGGAATAGTTACCCAGTCATTCCCCGCCACTCTTTCACACAGCATCGAGGGCTTTTTCATAAGAAGCAGCACTCTATTGTCCACTTCGATAGCTTTCAAGAGTCTCTTTCATACATCGTTCCGGGGTCTCCAACCCCCTCTTTCTGGCGGGCCTTCTTTCCTCTGCTTCCTTGTGCTTCTGAGATCGCTAGCAATTTGCCATTGACTGATTCACCAAGCCAATAGCCAATCCTCCAGCAGGAGACAAGGCAGCTGAAATCGTGATAGGATCCATTCCTGTTCCTACACGATGTGAAAAAGCCAGAATATCGGAGGCCCGGAAGCAGTGAACATGATTCCAGACCCTCTGCTACTGGTAAGACCATCCCGATTGATCAATTTCCTGTGCAGTCTCCTACAAAATGGATCAAATGCAAGAAAAATCCTTTAAGTTCTCTCCCCAGTTCCGGCTTGGGCTACACAAGCTTGGTCCCGAGAGAGGGCTTTCCTTCGATCTAATACCGGGTTTCTCTCGGTAGCCTATGGATCTGCCTTGCTTTGGCCGAGGCTTTCTTCTCTCCCATTAGCTGTAGAGCATCCAGTTCAAGCATAATCCTAACTTGAGGATGGCACCTTCTTACCAAAATCCATTTACCCTGTCGTCTGGAACTAAATCAAAAAAAAATTCCCTTTTGCCTGGTGTGAACTCCGCCCCCTTCCGAGAACAGATGAATGCTACTGACTTTGGTTCTTTCACCGAGTGTGGGATCCTTCTCTTCTACTAGCCATTAAATAAATAGCCATTGACGCATCGGCGTATTCCTCCAACTCCAACAATGGATTCTTCTTGCTTTGGCTGATCTGATCACAGAAGCAAAAAAGGCTCTTCCTGATGTGAGATTGACTGGTATTCAAGTAGCCAGGGAGGGAGGAGAGCAGTAAAGACTAGCTTTCAAAGAGAAAGATCGGATTCTATACCAGCCCTTTCTCTCCATCTCATAAGGAGAGTGGAATCCCTTGGCTACGAAAGAAGGCTAGGCTCCTTGAACCAGAGCTAATTAGATCTTCCCCTTTCTCTGGGTAC